AAATACTGGTATTTGGTATTTGGATTTCTATGCAAGCATTCGGCCTAACGAATTCGTCATTTAGATGGATTATACCTATGTGGGATAATGATAAATAAAAAGGAAAGATAAGGGTTTACAAAAAAGGAGATTTATAAAAAAATGGGGAGTTAGTTAGGGAAGGGGGGATCGAACTAGGTATATGGAATCTAATCTCTATAAGACATTCTTTGCGGATGTTTCTACGAATAGTTGGTTTACGTTTGGGGGAAAGACATATATATGTGATATTAGATATTAATTAGGTATATATGAACTAAAGATATATCTAATTTGCCCTACTATTGTGAATTCATAGAGGGATTCTAAAGAAAGTCCTTCTGTTTCGTTTGTAATTTTGAATTTAATATTGAATGAATTTAAATCACGAAAAATAACAAAGAATTCTAAAGAATTCAAAGAATTATTCGGAAGAAAAGAAAAAAGAAAGAAATGGAAGAACAAAAGTGGTACGGATTCACAAAATTACGTGGATAGGAACTAAAAAAAAGAGATATCGAAGTAGTTCTGATAATTCACAAAGATTATTATTTCAATTCTGGGTTTTTAGTTACTTTGACTGAATAAATTTTATCGATGTGGAATAAGTAAGTCATAATTCATTGGTTGATTGTATCATTAACTATTTCTTTATTTTTTTTTTGTTTTGGTGCGAGGAATTTATCATGAATCCACTGATTTCTGCCGCTTCCGTTATTGCTGCTGGATTGGCCGTAGGGCTTGCTTCTATTGGACCTGGAGTTGGTCAAGGTACTGCTGCGGGACAAGCTGTAGAAGGGATCGCGAGACAACCAGAAGCAGAGGGAAAAATACGAGGTACTTTATTGCTTAGTCTGGCTTTTATGGAAGCTTTAACAATTTATGGACTCGTTGTGGCATTAGCACTTTTATTTGCGAATCCTTTTGTTTAATCCTACAAATAAAAGTCCATATATATTTATTTTTTTATTTCCTTGGACTTGCTGCTCTTGCTTTTTTTGAATTATATTCATATTTCAATTTCGTTCGGACAACAACCCATGTAAAGTACTTATTGGGGGAAAAGGAATTGGCACACCAATTCGCTTTCTTTTCTTCCTTTACTCTCTTAGTCAATGGAACTTTTTTTTTTTAAGTATTGCAACAAAGGAAATATTTCGAAACTCATATATTATAAGACCCGATACCTAATTCTAATAAATATCATTCTTATTTGAAATTTACAATTGAAAACAATAAATAAATAAATTTACATTTAAAAATCAATATTATTTTTTATTCTATTTAGTATTAGGAGTATTTCGAAAAATAATAAGAAAAATACTAGAATAAATATAAAAAATATAGATAATTAGTCTATCTATAAGAATCAGAAAGAGGAGATCTTATGAAAAATGTAACCGATCCTTTCCTTTCCTTGGGTTATTGGCCATCCGCCGGAAGTTTCGGGTTTAATACCGATATTTTAGCAACAAATCCAATAAATCTAAGTGTAGTACTTGGTGTATTGATTTTTTTTGGAAAGGGAGTGTGTGCGAGTTGTTTATTTCAAGAATAAGCTGGATTCAACCAACTGCACTTTATTTTTTGGTATAACTAGGAAAAAAAGGTGCACGATTCCGCGAATTACTTCTGAATAAATTAAGAAATCATATTTAAGAACCATAGCATTTCGTGAGTCATTAGTAAATCTACTTTGATTCTCTATCAACTAATAATGCAGGACCATTAACAGGGTTAAAGCTAAATCTTTTGAAGTCCAGATACAAGCATGGTACTCTTTCTACTACTCTGTTAATACAGAAATGTTTTCAAAACAAAGAGTTGGACTCTTTTTTTCGCTATAAAACACTCATGTCGATAAAAAAATGATTTCAACTTTTGGAAAAAATTAGAAAAAAAAAAATAGGTATTTCAACCTCCCTTATTTTTCTTTTATCCAATGCTAAATCGATGACCTATGTTATGTATAAAGTAAGAGGAATTCTTTGGATTTGAAGAAAAAAAAAGAAACAACTTTGCTGACAATTATTTCTTTGGTCAGAAGAGTCCTCGGAATATTTTTTTCTTGGATTAGTGATCAGTTTCGATATCTTTCTATTTGAATATGAATATAATATGAATAGAGGACAGGCTCATTACATTAAAAACATTAAAAAAAAAATATGGGAATTATCATTTAAGTAATTGAAGTAATTGAGCGTGAGAGCCAAATGAATTGAAAGATTCATGTTTGGTTCGGGAAGGGATCGTGGAAGTTTTGAAATGAATGGAAAGATAATCTACTTTCATTAAGTGATTTATTAGATAATCGAAAACAGAGGATCTTGAAGACTATTCAAAATTCAGAAGAACTACGCGGGGGGGCCCTAGAACAGCTGGAAAACGCCCGGGCCCGCTTACGAAAAGTAGAAAAGGAAGCGGATCAGTTTCGATTGAATGGATATTCTGAGATAGAACGAGAAAAATTGAATTTGATTAA